ATTCCTTACATAAGGATTCAGAAAATACCGGATCTCCGCCTACACAAGCAAATTGTTGATAAAACTCCAAAATGGCATTTTCTTTTGACCCAATTTTTTTTTTCTCTTTCTCATTCAGGAAGGACAAGAAAATCTCAGGATAGCAAACATTCTCTAGAATTTCTCTTAGATTCGAACCCATAGCTGATGATAGAACTAGAATAGATATTTTCTGTTTCCTACTCACACGAGCCCATATCCTTGCTTTTCGATCAATCTCTAATTCTAATCTTCCTCCCCAATCTGATATTATGGTCCCGGTATAGACCGAAATTCCGTTATGGTCCAATTCTGACCGGTAATAGATACCGGGACTTTGCAATATTTGATTGATCACAATTCTGTATATTCCATTTACTATAGAAGTTCCCAGGGAATTCATTAAAGGAATGTTTCCAATAAAAAGAGTTTGTTCTTGCATATCCCTACTGGTTTTCCAAATTAATCCCGCGGATACATATAATTCAGAAGAATATGTGAGTGATTCATATACAGCATCTCTTTCTTTTATCAAAGGTTCTACCAATTGATATGTTTCCACAAATAATTGAAATTCAATTTCTTGATCTGTATCTTCAATTTTTGGAAACTTATAAAGTTCTTCTGTTAAGCCCTGATCAATGAATCTACAAAATCCTTCAAATTGTATCTGATTAAACCCAGGTATTGTAGACATTCCCTCATTTCCATCCCCGAGCATTTTGAATTTCCCTTTTCTCAAAAAATTCCATTATTGAACCATTCTTCATCAAATCATATGGATTGATTTAGCAATGATGGAATTTCTATTTTGTTTACTGAATCGCATGAAATTTGACTCACCCCGTATATGGAATGTATGAAATGCATATGAACGGAGGAATAAAGACAATTTTATATTCAAATTGGAATTTGGAACAGATAGAAAATCGAAAGGAATTAATAAATGCCACTTAGGCTTATGGAGTTTTGGATAGAATATCAAAAAAAAAGTGATTCCATTTCTACCATTATTATGATATTACATACTCTAATCCGATTGGGTACCAGAAAAAGAAATGGATTCGGATTTCATCTGTTCGATGATATAAAGACATTATAATCATCAAAAATATAGAGTTGATATTTTTTTAGCACTTAACTTTTTCACGGATTCTATTGTTCAACAAATGATTCGCATAAAAGAGAGATACTTTTATTTTACCTTTTTTTCTTTTTTTAGTAGAATACGATTGAAGGGCGTAACATAGTAATAAAGTTTGTATTTATTAACCATGTGTAGATAGCTATCTATGTTTCCTCCTTTATTTAAGTTCTATTCGGGACAGCGCGTGCTATGCTATATCAAAATTTCCATTTTCTATTCCATCTATTGAATGAAAAATTGAAGCACTACAATTTACTAATAATTCTCTATAGTCATCATATATAGATATGATATCCAATTAGATATTTGTATAACAATTTATGTTCTGGGGTTTACATATACTTCTATTTGCTGTTATAATGGAAATTGGAAAGGATTTTTTTTTATGGAAAAGAATCAATACTGATTAGTTATGTATCAATTTGGATTTTCTTATATAATTAGAATTAGGATTAAGAAAAGACAATTTTGGATTCAAATCCAAGAATCGTTCATGAATTTACAGTCCCATTTAATAGTTAATGGTTCCAATTTGTCCTAAATTTTGGCTTTTGGGACTGAAAAACCACATTTGGTTTTTCAATTTTTCAATATCAATATAAAAAAGAGAGGGAAAATTTTTAGATATTTCGTTTTTGAGATACTATACATACAACCGAAGGGATGGATCCAATCCAAAAAACGAAGGATTTTTTTCTTTTCGGGCAGGGGTTAAATTTAAGAAAACGGGATTCAAGATGCAAGTCCAATAAAAAAAGAAGTTTCGGAATCCCCCACTCGACGCAAACAAAGGGAGACTTTTTTCATCTATTTTGTAGGGTATCATACATTTTGGCGGCATGGCCGAGCGGTAAGGCGGGGGACTGCAAATCCTTTTTCCCCAGTTCAAATCCGGGTGTCGCCTGATCAAGAAAAAACTCGAAATCTCTTATTTCGTTTTGCTGACATAACTCGCTGAATTTTTCCCCAGCAGAAGCAAACAAAGTAAAAGGACTCTTGAGACTTGCTTGCTTGGTTCGAAACATCTGGAAGTTTGGCTCTCGAAAGCTAAAGTGCTCTAAATCCTTGCCTCTAGGATTCAAGGACAGATGAATGGTGGAAGGGCTCTCATATAAAGATTTATTGATTCCCTTCCACTACTAATGTAGTGTTTAATTACCGGGTCCTGAATTCGATTGGATAGCCCCACGGAAAATCGAATTAGTGGTTGTGGAAAGGGCTGAAGATACTTTCTATAGAGACTCAGGAGAGTCTCTAAGTCCTCGCTATCCAATAACAATTCGACGGAAAATTGGCTTTCGAAAATGGAAATGAAAAAAAAAGATTCTTTCTTTT